GAATTGATTGGTTGTACCTACCCAATAATCTAGAATGATTCACTATTCACTCGATTTTAGGTTTTTGGGTCATAATCATTATGTAGGAGAGATGGCCGAGTGGTTGAAGGCGTAGCATTGGAACTGCTATGTAGGCTTTTGCTTACCGAGGGTTCGAATCCCTCTCTTTCCGTACCTTCACCTAATTCATCGATCTTACTAACCACAATAGATCAAATAGCAATGGATACGACTATTCCAACAGTTAGACCTTTCTTTGATAAGGATTCTCTATTCCTAATGGCTGTGGTACGGAAAATACTGTGAAAGAAAAGAGTAGAGTAGACAAGGAATGAAAATCTCCCTCTCGGTCTATGATACCTAAATGGAAGAAAAATCCGGATCAAACCCTTATTTATCTTAACCTTAGGTTAATTTACTTCGCCGAAAGGGAGCAAAATGATCGAACCCTTATTCTTATTAGTGTTGATTTTCTTTTTTGTTAGGTTTAAGTCTGACGAGAATAATATTCTACAACTAGCAATTCATTTATTTTCAAACCGACCCATTTACTATCTATTATTTGATTGACTAATCCTTTATATTGGAATGGTTGAAGAGTCAAATGGTTTGGCAATTCCTCATGGGGGGATGAATCGAGAGAATTTTGAATTAGAGCTTTAGATTTTTGTTCATCCCTCGCCGCAATAGTATCTCGGGGTTTGCAGCGATAACTTGGTATATCTACTATACGACCATTGACTAAAATATGTCTATGATTAACTAATTGGCGAGCTCCCGGAATAGTCGGAGCCATACCCAACCGAAAAAGAATGTTATCCAGGCGCATTTCAAGTAATTGTAATAAAACCTGACCTGTTGACCCTTTTGCCTTTCCGGCGATACGAACGTATTTAAGTAATTGTCGTTCTGTAAGACCATAATGAAAACGCAATTTTTGTTTTTCTTCTAGGCGAATTCGATATTGGGATTTTTTACCGGAACGCGATTGGTTTCTAAGATCACTTCCAGCTCTGGGCCTTTTATTAGTTAGCCCTGGTAAAGCCCCCAGGCGGCGTATTTTTTTGAAACGAGGACCTCGGTAACGCGACATAAAGACTCCTTCTTCTTATTTATATTTAATTATTAATTCTTATTGATGAAATTTCATTCTACAGAATAAACCTAAACTAAAAATGAACTAAATTCTAAATAAAGCGAAATTTACTGAAGTATTATTCTATTAAAGAATAATGAGATGAGTTAAAGAATAATGAGATGAGTTGGATAAATATCCAGATCTTTATATTCTATATATAGAAAAAGAAAAGGATTCTTTTCGTGAGATAGTTGGAAATTCCTATCACATAATAAATAAATGGCTTTTGCCAAAAGAAGAAGACATTTTTTTCAATATTCTTTGAAATCAAAGATGCATTATCAATCATGTAAAACATTGAATAAAATAAATAGAGAAAAGCCGACTATCGGAATCGAACCGATGACCATCGCATTACAAATGCGATGCTCTAACCTCTGAGCTAAGCAGGCTCACATAACATAAATTCCACATGCATAGGAATTCAATAAACTCTTAGAATCTTTGCTATTCACTATTATACTATTTTAATTCTTAGCTATTCATATTCGCTATTCATAATGAATATGAATATATTAAAGAATAGAATATCGAATTTGAAATAACTGTTAAATATTATAGAAGATAACGATTAATCTAGCGATATAGAATTTCCTTTTTTTATCACAATTAAATATATATTTTATTTGAATATGATTTTTGAATTCAAAAATCATATTCAAATAAAAAAAAAAGAATCGACCGTTCAAGTATTCTAAATTTCATGGGGAAATGAGTGGAAGAGAGACAGATGTATAGCGTATGTATCCACCTATATTGAATTGCCGATACAGAAATGATAAAATCGTTTTTGATTGGACCGAATATGAGCCTCCTATAGATATAGAAGATGAAAGAAGATAGACAAGAAATCAAAGACAAAGAGGAGAAAACACTTTTTCGAGACAGGAATCGGCATCTATCTAATGAATTCAATGGTACCGGTATAAAAAAAAGGGAACGAGATCACAATGAGATTTTCATCTCAAAAAGGGGGATATGGCGAAATCGGTAGACGCTACGGACTTAATTGGATTGAGCCTTGGTATGGAAACTTACTAAGTGATAACTTTCAAATTCAGAGAAACCCTGGAATTAATAAAAATGGGCAATCCTGAGCCAAATCACGTTTTCCGAAAACAAACAAAGGTTCAGAAAGCGAAAATCAAAAAGGATAGGTGCAGAGACTCGATGGAAGCTGTTCTAACGAATGGAGTTGATTGTCTTACGTTAGTAAAGGAATCCTTCTATCGAAACTTCAGAAAGAAGGATAAACCTATATACATAATACAGAAGAATTGTTGTCAATCGATTCCATATTTAAGAAAGAATCGAATATTCATTGATCAAACCATTCACTCCATAATCTGATAGATCTTTTGA